AAGAAAAAGAAATAGATATTCGCATTCATATATATATATATTATGTAGGAACCAAAAAAATATTTTCTTTCTTTTTGAAAAGACATGAATGGATTTCTTTGAAGTAATGATACTTTTTAAATTATGGTATTCGTGGAAAATCAATCGTAACAAATGCAAAGAAGGAACATCTTTGATCCAGCATTGAAGGATTTGAACCAAGATTTCCAGATGGATGGGATGGGGTATTAGTAGATCTGACACAGAATTTAAATGTAAAAATTTATCCTCTAAAAAAGAAAATATTGAATGAATAGATCGTAAATTCTGATATTTTGGTCTTTTTTTTTTTCTTCAAGGGAGGATACTAATCGCGACGATAATGGAATTTCCAGAATGACTCCAAAACCTTCTGATAGTATTTGAAAAGAAAAATGAGAAGAAAAAAAATTCTTATGCCCCCAAAACTCATTTTGGTTAGAATAATTCACCGAAAAAATCAAAGATTTCTGTTGATACATTCGATTAATTAAACGTTTCACAAGTACTAAACTAGATTTCTTGTCATAACCAAAAAATTCCACAGGTTCGTAAAAAAGAAAACTCTTGAAACTATGATCATGAGCAAGTGAGTAAATAGACTCCTGAAGGAGTAACGGATATAGGAAGTTTTGTTGACGAAATATTTCTTTTTTCAATCTAAAGATCTTTGTAATTCTGTCATTTACAAACATTTTTACTGGAACCAAAAAAGAGAGGCACTTCTTGTGTTATGAAATGATACATAGTGCAATATGGTCAGAACGGCGCATGTGTACATTTTATGTTTTATATATTCTATTTTTTATTTTAGACTAAAAGAATTTTAAAATTCTCAAATTCTAAGATTCTAGTAATCTAGAATCTTTCTAGTATTGATATATAGATTCTGCACGGTCTATACTTTTACTTTATAAATTCTCTATTTTTTTTTTTTTTCTGTATAAGAATTTTAGAAAAAGATCTTATTCTTTTACTATATACTGTACTGTGATGTAAATCATGTAATGGTAATCTAATAAGTAAAAGATTCTAGAAAAGTAAGAACAAATAAAGAATATATACCCCGGAGACAGAGAGCCTAATCTACAGATCTTTTTATTTTACCTTTCTATCCATTTTGGGTTTCTTTGTTACTATAACTAGAAGAAAAAAAAGAAAACTTAGTAATAAAGAAGGAAAACGGGTAAAAATCTTTTATTTTTGCAACCCAATCACTCTTTTGACTTTGGAAACTTTTTTTTATCACTATACTATTTCTTCTACACATCCGTCTCCAATCCATATTAAAGAATAATTAGGATTAAAAAAAAAAAAGAATCAATGGTCCACTCACAATTCACAAAAAAATCTTTTACCACATCAGGCACTAATCTTTTTTTAACGTCTAATTAGTAATTTTATTGGGTAATCATTCAAATTAAGAAGATAAGCTCGTTGCTTTTTTGTCTTACTCAAATTGGAGCCATAAAGCTCTATCCATTTATTCACTAGACTCGCCTATCAAAGACTTTACTAAACATCAAAATTTTTCTAAAAAGAACAAATTAGAATGTTCCATTATGAGTATTTAATTTCTTCTGTTTCTATGATTCTACTATTTTTTTTATATTCTTTTTACGACATGCTTTTTTTTCCATTCATTACCTTTCAGGATCAGTCGCGGTCTTATAAACTCTACCAAGAGTCTAGACGAATTACTTCATCCAAATGTGTAAAAAATCATAGTCGCACTTAAAAGCCGAGTACTCTACCGTTGAGTTAGCAACCCGAATAAAGATGAAGTGTAGATATGATCAAAAAAAAGAAGGGAATTTTACTGCGAAACTGCGTCAAAACATGGAACTAGCAACAAATTGAAATAACAAAATATCAAAAGGATCAGGTTTAGAAAAAAGATTAGAAAAAAGAGATTCAAAAGAAAATTAGAAAATTGAAAAACCACCCAATTTTATCAATTTCTTTTTTATTTTTGCTAAGAAAATACATTTTTTTTATTTCAATTTTTCTAAAAAAAGAATAAATCCAGCAAACCCTTCTATTTTCCTAAAGTGAAAAAAAGAACCAATAGGGAGTGGGGATAAAAAGATCTATTTCTCTACGATCAAATTATATTTGTTCGAGACACTATTGTCAATATGAATACACTTTTTATAAAAAAATTTTCAAGAAATTCTATAAAAATTTGTGTTGGATTAGCACAACATAGAGAATAAATAAGAAATTTGAGCGAAAAAAAAAAGAAAGGTACAATACAAATACAAGAAAGATTACCCCCCCCCCCCTTTTTTTTGGGGGGGGTTCCACAAAAAGAATATAAGTATTAATAGAATAAGAAAAAACTTTGAATTTTGAATAAAGAATTACACAAAGATAGGTACTAATTAGCCTGCCCTTTTTTTTTTATTGATGACTTTTTTCCTTTCTTTTTTGTAAAAAAAAACTCGAAATTCTTTCTTTAAAGAATTCTGTCTTCCTTAAAATATCATGAACAGTTCCTGTGGGTTGAGCGCCCTTTTCAAGGAAATATAAAATAGCAGGAAAATTTGAATAAGTTTTATTATTTATCGGATCATAAAAACCCACTCTTCGAAGATCTCTTCCTTCTCTTCGGGATCGAACATCAATTGCAACGATTCGATAGATAACTCATTGGGATAGATGTAGATAAAAGTTGCCCCCCCTAGAAACGTATAGGAGGTTTTCTCCTCATACGGCTCAAGAAAAAATGATTCTAATTTACTAATTTCTATCTATTATCTATATCTTAGATAGAAAAAAAAAGATAAGTAGATCCATAAAGAATTATACTAAAATTTGAGCCTTTTTGCTTCTTTACAGAAAAAAGAAATATCATTCGTACTCCTAACTCAAGTAGTTTTTAAAGAGTTCAAAAGGAAATCCTTAGAATTTTTTGAGCTGTCTCTAACCTCTTTTTTTGTCTACTTTTGGATCTATTTTTTTTTACTAATTCTGATCCAATTGTTGAGACAGGTAAAAAGAGTGTTTCCTTGTTCCGGAATTCGTTGTCTTTGCTTTGCACTTTGTAAAATCATTGGGTTTAGACATTACTTCGATGATCCTTACTCCTTTTCAAAAAGGCAGCAACATACCTTTTTTTTTTCTATGGAAAAGGAAAAAATAATACAAAAGATTGATTCCTTTGTGATACATTTTTGATTGAAAAAGTTTTCAAATTTTGACAAATTTTACTTTTTTTCTTTCATTCAAACTTATTCAAATTTGAATCTATCCCTTTATATGCCTATATATTTAGAAAGAGGTTTATATATCTATTTTTATTCTAATTATATTTAGATTTATCATATATTTTTGATGAGATATTTACAAAGTTGGTCTAACTTATTGATTGTCACTAACCCTAGACTATTCTCCCGATAAATGAATCAATAAGTTTTGCTCGAGCTTCATCATATGCTATACCATTAGTCTTTTTATTTACCAACCCAAGACAAATGAAATTAAGTTTCTAACAGAACAAACTATGTCGAGACAAGAGCATCTTCATTTGCATAGAAAATGGTGGATGTCAAAATCCACAGCCAATCATGTCCTTCAAGTCGCACGTTGCTTTCTACCACATCGTTTCAAACGAAGTTTTACCATAACATCCTCTAATTTTATTTGAATTTGGAACCGTATGCAATTGATTCAATATGGAATAATGAATAGCCATTGGCTGAACCAGTACATAATAATCCACACTTATCTATCTATGGATAGATAGATATTTATGCGAAAAGTATTTCGCTTAATTTAACCCCATACTTAATTTAACCCCATATATATATATATATATATATTTTTTTTTTCAATGAAAAAAAAAATTAGAAAATTACATGAAAAAAACTTATTTGCATCTTCAAAAGAAATCCTCATGAATAGCTAAAAATTTTTAGCTCCTTTAAGTAAATACTATACTAACTATAACTATAACTAAATAATATACTAAACTAAATATTTTATATTTGAATATTCAGAAAAATTCAATATAGAATTCTATAGTTTAGAAGTTTCTAAAGTTAATAGAATTTTAAAATTTTATTAAGAACAAAATCTTAATATAAAGAATCTAAAAAATAGATAAATTTTAGGATTAATCTATTTTCTTCAGATTTTTTGAATGAAAAAAAAAGAGTATTCAAAGAATCCTTTTTTTTTTTTCATTCAGATTGGATAACATTGTATCCAATATTACACAGAAACTTTTTTCATGAAAAAAGTTTCTGACGGAAATTATCTGGGACGGAAGGATTCGAACCTCCGAGTAACGGGACCAAAACCCGTTGCCTTACCGCTTGGCCACGCCCCATTTTTCTTTTGTCTAAGAGACATTAAGACAAATATTTATTATTTGTCAATAACCATCCAAAATACATACAAAAAGACATATAGGACATTAGGACATGTTGTCGCTAGGATTCCACACAAGAAGATATAGAATCAAAAAAATGAATTGATCATTACATAAAATTTCATTAAAATATTCTATGAAAGTAGAATTCTTTTATTCTCATTACATTGGAGAATGTAAGGAAGAATTATTTATTGGGTAGAAGTCAAAGAAAAGCAGAATTTCTTTTTTTCTACCTTTTTTATTTTTCCCTAAAAAAACTCAATCCAATCTGGTAATTTATTATCATTTCATTTTAATTTTTAAGAACAAGAAAAAAAAATATTTGTTATGTTTAATATCTTTAGTTTCATCTGTATCTGTATTAATTCTACCCTTTATTCGAGTAGTTTTTTCTTCGCCAAATTGCCCGAGGCTTATGCCTTTTTCAATCCAATCGTAGAAATTATGCCGGTTATACCTTTATTCTTTTTTCTATTAGCCTTTGTTTGGCAAGCTGCTGTAAGTTTTCGATAAAAAGGAAATCTATATTCAATTCATAGTTCTAATTTCTTTGATAAAAAAGAGGAGATTTTTATTATAAAAATCCATAAGATCAGAAAATTCTGACATTAGGAACCCTCGATTCAAAAAGCTAAATTCTAGTATCTTCTATTTTATATAGAATTTGAATAAAGGGGCAATAATTTTTAATCAGCTTATTTCTTATTTTGTTCTGACCTTTACTTTATTCCTTTATATAATCCCATACAATCATACAATATCTAATTAGATATATATGGCAAGAAATTTTTGTTAACGAAGAAATAGGAATCTTTTTCTATTAGAAAATAGAAAGGAATTCGTGAAAATGAATTTTAAAAAACTTCCCTTTTTCATCTTTAGAGCGTCATATCAAAAGAATGTATAATGTATGTCGTAAAATAGGTGATTTATTTCCTTAAAATAAATAAAAAAAAAGATCTTATCTTGGAGATTGTGCAATGCTTACTCTTAAACTCTTCGTCTACACAGTAGTAATATTCTTTGTTTCTCTCTTCATCTTCGGATTCTTATCTAATGATCCGGGACGTAATCCTGGGCGTGAAGAATAAAAAAGAGATGAGATGATATTTGTTTTTAGTTTTTCCTTTCTTTTTTTCATAGGTAAATGTATCAATAACTAGATAAAGATAAAAAAATCGAACGAAATTTCTTCCAATTTCCAATTCTACAATTTTAAGTTATCAGGGGAGTCGGAGAGAGAGGGATTCGAACCCTCGGTACGAAAAATTCATACAACGGATTAGCAATCCGACGCTTTAGTCCACTCAGCCATCTCTCCCCATTCCCAATTGAAAATTTTTCATGTGATATGACACGTTATGACACATGAAGTTAAGATTGAGAACAATTTTTATTTTCTTTCTTTTTTTATAATGATCCGAAATGGATTTTTCCAATAGAAAGAATACCTTACTTCTTTTATTTTGTACAAAAGCTTCATTTCCCCGGCCTAGTTAAGTACTGGCCGGGCCAGTACTTCTTTTGTTCCAATGTTCCAACGAAATTAATATAGAATATTCTATATTGAAATAATTGAAATAGTAAGATTCTATATAGACTCTTAGTCTATTCTAGTGTTCTAGTAATAGTATTCTATTATATAGTAATATAGTAATCTTATAGTACTAGTTACTAGTCTTTTTTTTTTTTTCAAGTCCGTACCGCGGCGGAACAAAATACGTGTTAATGCTGTAATTTTTACATTTTCATGATTCTAATACTATCCTGACCGTGTCTTATTACTTTGTTAGACAAATATTCCATTTGTATCCAATAATGAATATGTAGCGGGTATAGTTTAGTGGTAAAAGTGTGATTCGTTCTATTAAAAACTTCAATAGTTAAGGGGTCTTTTTTTTTTTCATATTCCAATCAAAAACTTTATTTCTTAAAAAAATTTAATACTTTACCCCTCAATAGGATATTTGAGGAAAGAATCAAAATTCTCACGATTTCTATCCATAAAAATTTTAATAAAAAAAAACAAAAAAATTGGATTTTGGATTATGGAGTCGAGAAGCATAATTTTTTTGATTGGTTCAATTCTTCCAATTAAATAAGTATGAATAAAGGATCTATGGGTCATAGTACAAAATTTTCAATCGTAACTAAATCTTCAATTTTTCGCGCTGGCGCTGGAAAAGGCAGATTGAAGCCAAATAGCTAAAAAACGATGGTTTTGGTTTACTAGAACCCTCGTCTTCTTTTTTAAGCTCGGTAAAAAAAAAAAAAATTATTTTCCTTAGGATCCCGCGAGTAGAAATAGGGAACGAAGTAACTAGACTAGAAAGATTTTCTAGAATCTACCTTTTCTAGAGGGATCATCTAGAAAGCGAGTAGCTTTAGATGCATTCGTAAAAAGCTAACATAGATGTTATGGATCTCATTTTTTTTTTCTCTGGTAGGAATACATCAATCTTCCATAAAGGAGCCGAATGAAACCAAAATATCATGTTCGGTTTTGAATTAGAGATGTTTAAAATGATCAACCAATGTCGACTATAACCCCTAGCCTTCCAAGCTAACGATGCGGGTTCGATTCCCGCTACCCGCTATATATTCCTTAACTTCATATGATAAAACGATGCATTATCCATTTGAATATGCATCTTTCTTTTTTTTGTATTCCCTAAATCCGTCTAATCTTTTTTTTTTAGAAAAATGTGAAAATAGGAATAAAAGGCGTCCATTGTCTAATGGATAGGACAGAGGTCTTCTAAACCTTTGGTATAGGTTCAAATCCTATTGGACGCAATTTATTTCCATCTATTTATTCTATATCTAGAATAGAAAAAAGGGAACTCTATTTGAAAAAGAATAAAAGGATAAAATGCCCTTTTTAAATGATTCGAATCAGAAATATTTTTCAAGGATTTCTCTTGTACTAAAAATTAAGAATAGAATAAGAGCGATCCTTTTACCTTTATGTTTGTTCCTGAAGTAGAAAGAGTTCGATCTGTTCCTGAATAGCTTCTCTCAAAAGGATTTCAGCTTCTTCGGTGAATATCTTGGTAGAAGATATAATTTCTTGGAATTTTGGTTTATTCTTTGTTAAGTAGGTA